GTAGTATTCATCTATGCTTGGTGATAAATAAACCACCCGTACCCCCTTTGAGCTTTCAGAAATTTCATAAAATGGTCTTTCTAAAGACCCCCAATGACCAATCCTCGCATGAATTGCTAAAGATCCAATGAGTCCAACATTGATTCCTTCAGATGTGTCAATTGGGCAAATACGCCCATAGTGACTAGGATGGATATCGCGTATCCGAAAACTCGCAGTTCTCCCTGTCAACCCCCCAGGACCCAAATAACTTGATTTTCGCCCATGAACTATTTGTGTCAATGGATTTGTTTGATCCATAACTTGAGATAAGGGGTGTAGGCCGAAAAAGGATTCATAAGTGGTTGTTAATGCAGTTGAAGTTACCAAATTATGAGGAGTCGGTATCCATTTTTGCCTAATCGCTCCACCTATAGTTCCCCGAACCGCATTTTCTAAACGAATCATAGCCAATCCGAATTGATCTTGTAAAAGATCCGCTACAGAACGAATACGTTTATTTTTCAAGTGATTCAGATCATCAAGTGTACCCATTCCAAATTTCATTCCGATCAAGTGATCCGCAGCTGCCAATACATCCCGCGGTAACAAAAATGTAATGTGCTGAGGTATATCAAGATTAAGTCTCCGATTCATATTTCGTCGCCCAATCTTTCCTAATTCACATCTTTGTTGAAAAAATTTCTTTTGTAATTCCTTACATAAGGACTCAGAAAACACCGGATCCCCCCCCACACAAGCAAATTGTTGATAAAACTCCAAAATGGCATTTTCTTTTGACCCAATTTTTTCTTTTTCCTTATCATTCGGAAAAGACAAGAAAATTTCAGGGTAGCATACATTATCTATAATTTCTCTTAGATTCGAACCCATAGCTGATGATGGAACTAGAATAGATATTTTTTGTTTCCTGCTCACACGCGCCCATATCCTTGCTTTTCTATCAATCTCTAATTCTGATCTTCCTCCCCAATCTGATATTATGGTACCGGTATAGACCGGAATTCCCCTATGGTCCAATTCTGAACGGTAATAAATACCGGGACTTTGCAATATTTGATTGATCACTATTCTGTATATTCCATTTACTATAAAGGTTCCCAGGGAATTCATTAGAGGAATGTTTCCAATAAATATGGTTTGTTCTTCCCTACCCATTTTCCAAATTAATCCCGCGGGTACATATAATTCAGAACAATATGTGAGCGATTCACGCACAGCATCTCTTTCTTTTATTAAAGGTTCTACCAATTGATATGTTTCCACAAATAATTGAAATTCAATTTCTTGATCTGTATCTTCAATTTTTGGAAACTTATAAAGTTCTTCCGTCAAGCCCTGATCAATGAATCTACAAAATCCTTCAAATTGTATCTGACTAAACCCAGGTATTGTAGACATTCCCTCATTTACATCTTGAAGCATCTTTATTTTAGTTTCCCATTTATCGAAAAAATCCCATGCATTGGCTCATTCTTCCATGAACCATATGGATTTATCTAGCAATGATGGAATATAGATTCTGTTTACGGAATCGCATGAAATTTTACCCAACTTCATATATGTAATGTATGAAATATGGTATGATATGAGCAGAGAAATCAAAAAAATTTTCTACTTAAAATTTAAATTCGAATTTCTAACAAATACAAATGGAAATGACTTGATAAAAAATTCCTGAAAAAAAAAAAAAAAAATTCTGCCGCTTAGGTTTATGTTATGGAGTCTTGTATACAATATAAAAAGTGATCAAAAATTCACCTATTATTCTGATAATACACTCTGATTGAATACCAAAAAAGTAAAGGGACTCCGAATTTTTAATCTCTTCCCTATAAATGCGATAAAGACAGAAAAGATTCGCAGAGAGGAGAGACATTGTGACCCATTTGTTATGTTAGTCAAATTCGCGGAATACTAATGTAGTGCGCAAGAGGGGTTGTATTTATTAATAACACACAGGTCTGATTATGCGCATATCGCCTATCTAAGTTCTACTTGGGACAACATGACATGAAACGTGCTATATCCTAAATGATTTTTGATATTCAACAGATTCAATGAAAAATTGAAACATGGTAATTCCCTTTTCCCTTCCTTAATTCTCCTTATTTCGCTTATATACATATATAAATAAGAGAGCGTGTTAGGTATATCTGTGTAAAAATTGATGTTCTGGGGTTTACATATACACATAATTGTTGTTATAATTGTAATTGAAAAGTTTTTTATTTGAAAATAGTTGAAATTGACACTAATTAGTTGCATATCAATTGAATTTTCTTAATACTCACTTTTCTTATAACATTAAGGAAACAAACGCAATTTGAGATCCAAGAACTGAAGGCACAGTCAATAGTTAATGGTTCCTATTTCCATTTCATTTTTGATTCTGTAACTGAAAAGCCACATTCTCTCTTTCAATAGAAAGCAAAGGGAGGGTTGGCGTTGTGTAGTTGGAAATTTGAGATACTCTACAATTAATTCAAAGGAAGCCACCGGTTCCAATAAAAGGGCGAGGTTTCTTTTAGGTTTATTAGAATAGAAAGGGGATAAGAAAAACGGGATTCAAGATGCAAATCCAATCAAAAAATGGAATAGTTCTATCTATTTTTTTTTTCCGTTTTGGCGGCATGGCCGAGTGGTAAGGCGGGGGACTGCAAATCCCTTTTTCCCCAGTTCAAATCCGGGTGTCGCCTGATCAATAAAAACTAGAAATCCTTTTGTTGGTAGTATAAAAATCGACAAATTCTTGCCCATCAAAAGCAAGGGAAAAGGGCTAGAATGGCCGATACGTGCTCAAAATAGGGAGGTTCTATATCTATAAAAAATGTTAATCCTTACGACTAGGGTTCAAGGAAGGGTTTTAGTATAATAGAAGGGCTAGTCTATCAAGACTTTCATTACTAGTGTAGCGTCTACTGACCGAGTCTTGAGTTAGATAGTCAAACGGGGAATCAAACAAATTAAATTAGTAGTGGTGTAAAGGGCATAAGATACTTTGTATACAGACTCACAAAAGTCTCTGAATGCTCAGACATTCACTCAATATTGGATTGGATAATTGGCTTTTCGTAGAATCAAATCAAAGTTTTTTTTTTTACTTTTAGTTTCGGTAACCCCCAGGGAAAGGTAGAATGTAATGGGTGGTCTCCCGACTGTCTCTGTGCAACAATCGGGAAAAGTAAGTAAGGATTAGAGCAAAGAAGGGATAGAAAAATCTGAGATATTTTGATCTATCTTGATTGTCTTTTTTATGTCTTTCGCTTATGAAGATCAAAAAAAAACAATAGGGCTTACTATTCCTACGTGTTCCATTACGAACATTCCTTTCAGTTTTATAATTCCAAAGAGTAACTGTGCTCTTGCTTGAGCTTAAGGCTTCCCAAATTCACCGGAAATCATATAAAAACTTGGTATGGGTGATTTATTGGATTGGTTTATCAATTGTCTTCCTTCGGTCAGAATCCCTTTTTGACTCTGCGCCATTGATTCCATTATTATTAGTGATCAATAATCACTAATAGAAGAATTTCTTCATATTCATAGAGATAGGGGACATAATTCACATGGATATAGTAAGTCTTGCTTGGGCTGCTTTAATGGTAGTCTTTACATTTTCCCTTTCACTCGTAGTATGGGGAAGAAGTGGACTCTAGAGTCACTAAAAATTGAATTGAGTAATCAAACTGTATCAATAGTTTCAGAGATCATTCTGCAAGGCGTTTTTAATTTTAATAAAAAAGACTCCCATTTCCAAATTCTACAGGAATTCAGTACCAGTAAAAGTAGAGTAATATATGAAGAATAACCTTTCAATTAAACAAAAATTTCAATGATTCCCATGTTCGTATTTTCAAAGTAAAAGGGATATACATGAAATTTTTCGAAAAAAAAAAATTATTCCGAAGAGTAAAAGTGGACATTCGATTATCGGATTGATGGAATCACGACAAATCAAATGGATGTAGCAAAGAATTAGACTAAAATTGAGGGGCTCCTTCCATTTATATGTACTTATATGTACATTACACATATGTGATTTATGTGTACCTGGATGAATATACATATTTTAGATGGATCTATAATAAAAAAGCCTATATTTTTTTTACAGTCTAACTTTATACAATGATACGATAGATAGTATGGTAGAAAGAAATATCGGAAACTTTCTACCATACTATCAGATCTCCTATACTGTTGATTCTAATCCATTCATCTCAATCAAGACGTGGGATTTAAATCTCCTTTCATTTATTCCATTAATTAATTAATTATAAGAACTGACAAGTCAAGCTTTATTTTAATTTTAATCATTTTGACTGACCGTTTTTACATAAATAATAAGTAAAAAAGCAGTAGGAATTAGAATGAACAATGCAGTAGCAATAAATGCGAGAATATTTACTTCCATAATTTTATCGTTTTTTTTTTTTTACTTCACAATAACTCGGGATCTAATCCCATAGAGATTCTAAGTCTTTCTCCTGTAAATTCCAGGGGATGCAATTCATCCCGATGATATTAAACCGATGATATTAAATCGGATTAATATTATGAATAACAATATCTGAGCTATCAAATCTATTTATCGTCGAGAATTTAATAGTATAACATATGAAGATCTTTTATACATACGGAATGGAATTCCTGATCCAATCAAGAATCCTGTTGAATTTTTCATTCTTTGTTTCTTTTCTATACCCTCCCATTTTCTTTATAGAAATAAAATCAAATAATGAGGTATCATCTGACCCATCTTACGCTTCGATTGGTCACAAACCAATCCATATAGTAGAAGTGAAATAAAAGAAAAAAAAAAAAAAAGAAGCAAAGCAATTAAGTTTGAAACTCAGTTTTTTATAATCTAATTTCCTTAGAAGACAAAGAGGTTTGATAAAGATCGGTCCCAGTCTAAGAAATATTACTATTTCGACAAAATTACTATTCCATATTTGAAGCTTTCTTCGATAGGACCATTCAAAGAAATAGGAATAAAAAGAGATTATTCATTCCTTTACTAAGCTAAGACTTAGAGTGATAGATCTTTGTTTGATCTTTCTTTTTTTAATATCTTTTTGCCTTGGATTGATACTAGGACACACATAGAATCTCCAAAATTCGGTGTGCAATTTAATTTGACTGAAATAGATAGATTTTTCCAATTGGGAATTGGGGTTATACAAACTCGGAGCTAGAAAGGGAGGTACTTTTTAGATTAAAAGTATTCCGACGGGGTAACTAAGGTTAAGTTCATTTTCTATCTACAATATAATAAAAAAATCCCAATTTGTGTATGTGCTCCAGGAAAACAAATGGGTATTCTATTCCATGGATCGGGAGCAAGCGAAAAATCCAGACAAGAACACCATCTCTTGGAATCCTGCATTATAGTGCTACCAACAATTGTACCAATCTACATATGTCTCTCCCTCATCAATCGGTACTAATTAAATTTAAATTAATTAAAATTGCCATATTGTATTTGTTCAATAAGAAATGTAAAACGATAAAGGAAAGAAAAAAGAAATAAGAATCCCAGACTGGAAATTAGATTCTGCTTCGTGTCCCCCCCTTCACAGAAAATAGAGAGATGAATTGATGGATTCACCAGATTCTAGGTCGGGACTGACGGGGCTCGAACCCGCAGCTTCCGCCTTGACAGGGCGGTGCTCTGACCAATTGAACTACAATCCCAGAAAAATGAGGTGTACAACATACATATTTTCAAAAATTTCATTCAAAATTAGTTCAATTCTAGCTAGAATCGTCGTATTGTAACAGAGCAACGAGTGATATATTCCTATCCACACGAATATGGACTTTAGCGCGAACGACACAGATTGCTAGTAATTCTATTGTAAAATCGTATCAAATCAATTGAAAAAAGCTATTTTTTTTTTACAGATCATAATATGAATCTAGATCATAAAAAAGATCAGAATCATAATATGTGGGAACCTTTAAAACTAAATTAAATAGGGGATAGAAAAATGAAATGGATTCTTTTCTTTATTCCTCCGTATCGGACATTTCTGTAGAAAAAATTGTATATCATCTCATGATGGATCGGCAAATTTTTGGGCCGAGCTGGATTTGAACCAGCGTAGACATATTGCCAACGAATTTACAGTCCGTCCCCATTAACCACTCGGGCATCGACCCAGGAAGAATCAATTCTAGACTTATTGATAATCCATGAGCAACTCCCTTTTGTAGTACCCTACCCCCAGGGGAATTTGAATCCCCGCAATCTCCTTGAAAGAGAGACGTCCTGACCACTAGACGATGGGGGCATACCTGCCCGATCGCCACCATACTATGCTCATAGTATGAACAGTTTTTTGTAATTGTCAATATAATGTAATGGTGTGAATAAGCCCAAGGAAGCTTTCCACCTTTCAGGATTCCTATAATTTTTTTTTTTTATTTTTCACTCAGGGTTCACAAACCATTCCCTATAATTATATAGAATTAATGAAGTATAGGATCCCTTCAGGGAGTGATTTGTCCGGCAAAAAAAAAAAAAAAGATTAAACTTCATTTTTCAATTCAACTTTCACTCATCGAGTCAGGCATTGTTAAGATAACATATGCCTATCTCGATCTCAGACTAAGACAGAAAATTAAGAAACGCTAGAAAGTTTCTATATAGTTTGGTTCCGGGTATGAGTTCAATCTATTCATCACATGATTCGATAAAATATAAAATATCTTGGGTCTATAGTCGAATTTTGTATCAATCAATTGAATCTCGTTCCGATGAGGGTTAATAAAAAATAAAGCAAAGTAATTAGGTTTTATCCCGGACTTCCTAAAAAAAATTATTGTTTCTGAATGAAACACTATGGAAACATATACATATATATCTCTCCATATATTATATACATAGGTACATGCAGTAAATTCATAGTGGCTAGTGTCTCACTCAGGAATTGATTCAAAAGGGCCCCTTTAACTCAGCGGTAGAGTAACGCCATGGTAAGGCGTAAGTCATCGGTTCAAATCCGATAAGGGGCTTTTTCCACAAAACTCCAGTCTGAGTCTTTATTTTGTAGTTTTGTAGTAGAGAATAGGAATATTGTTGATATTTGTAATAAAAAAAGTAAACATCTGCATAACATAATAAGTTATTATTCTAAAAAAATGAGTCAATTATTTAAATATAATAAGTTATAAGGTATACTATAGTAGTATCATTAAAAAGTTGAGCATTTGTTCATTATAATGATAAGTCATCCCACTATTTGAGAGGATGACTATGTCACTACAAGCTCTATCACGGTTCATTCTTCAAGATTATTGGTTCGGGGACATAGATATTCTATCTCCCCAATCCCAATTATGAATTAATAAATATTCCCACTTTTTTATTATTCCAAAAATTCATCGTCAAATCAAGATAAGAAATCAACAAAAAAAAAAAAAGAAAAAGTAAGTGGACCTGACCCATTGAATCATGACTATATCGGCTATTCTGATATTCAAATTCAGTAGAGA